AGTCTCTATCGCTCTGCCACAACACAAGAGTCAACTATGAGACTTCATACACCTTAAAGTTCATAGGGCGAAAAGAGGTTATTTTGAGGCCCTTATACTCATTATGCCTAGCATTGAATAGACTGGGTATTCACCTTATCAATTCTCAAATCAATGATGGGTTCTATTTGGCACCAGAATTCGCATCGAAAATCGAAATCAGATTGAACCACAAATAAATATTTGTCAGGCTATTGTTCTCTAGTTCTTTCGAATCCATGGAGTAAGACATCGATTTCTTAATAAGATCAAATATATTATAAGGTCAAATATATTGATTGCATAATGGACTTTCTTGAAAAGCATCGGCGCGCGTGTAAACGAGTTGCTCTACCTAACTGAGCTATAGCCCTTGTCATAGATATCTTAACATATAGATAATTTCGTGTCAAGGTGGATATGAATTTATGAATATTCCGCGATCCACAAGATACCCCCCTAATCTTTTTCTTGGTAAAGATTGGTATTGCCTAGAAGTAATATTCCATCTATAATTCACGAAGCAATAGGTCTCTTTTTTTCTTTGTAGTGATAAATGACCTACTTAACTCAGCGGTTAGAGTATTGCTTTCATACGGCGAGAGTCATTGGTTCAAATCCAATAGTAGGTAGAACTTATTAGATACCGTAGTCCACCATAGTCAACGGTATCTAATAAGTTTTTTTAAGGATCCTTCGTTGTATAAGATTAGACTTAATTGTGTTCCTTCAATTAGCGGAATCAAAATAGAATGTATAAATAAATCAAAAGAACTTCTTTTGGTTGTTCCGCTAGTAGGAAATAGTACTACTAGCTTCGACTCGCGTAATAGCTCGTCTGCGAGCTAGATTCGCCTCAATTATTTGTCTCTTACCTTCTGCTCGACTCAAGTTAGCTTCAGCTATTTGAAGAGCTTGCTGAGCTTCTTGTGGATCAATGTCAGTACTCAACTCTGCATCATTTGCTAAAACGGTGATCTCATTATTACCTATTCTAGCGAAACCCCCCATAAGAGCCACTGTTAACCATTGGTCGTTAAGACGTATTCTCAAAAGACCTATATCTAGAGCTGTAGCAATAGGGGCGTGGTTTGGTAATACACCGATTTGGCCACTATTCGTAGGTAAAATGATTCCTTTCACTTCGAAATTGCAAACAATTCGATTAGGGGTCAGTACACAAAGATTTAAGGTCATTTCTTCAATTTGCTCCCCACTTCTAAGTTAAGTTCATAGCTTTTGCGGTAGCTTCATCGATGTTACCCACCAAATAAAAGGCCTGCTCGGGAAGACTGTCTAATTCTCCCGAAAGGATCAGTTGAAAGCCCCTAATTGTTTCTGCGAGACCAACATATTTGCCCGGAGAACCCGTAAATACTTCTGCTACGAAGAAGGGTTGTGATAAGAAACGTTCCATTTTTCGTGCTCTTGCCACTGTTAAACGATCCTCTTCGGATAATTCGTCCAACCCAAGGATAGCTATAATGTCCTGAAGTTCTTTGTAACGCTGTGAAGTTTGCTTAACTCTTTGCGCAATTTCATAATGTTCCTCGCCAACGATCCTAGGTTGAAGCATAGTTGATGTTGACTCTAAAGGGTCCACCGCTGGATAAATCCCTTTGGCAGCCAATCCTCTTGATAGTACGGTAGTAGCATCTAAATGTGCAAATGTCGTGGCAGGAGCAGGGTCGGTTAAATCGTCTGCAGGTACATAAACAGCTTGAATGGAGGTTATAGATCCTTCTTTGGTAGACGTAATTCTTTCTTGCAAAGATCCCATTTCGGTACTAAGGGTAGGCTGATAACCTACCGCGGAAGGCATTCTCCCTAATAAGGCGGATACCTCAGATCCCGCTTGAACGAATCGAAAGATATTGTCAATAAATAGAAGTACGTCTTGCTCATTAACATCCCGGAAATATTCTGCCATGGTTAGCGCAGTCAAACCAACTCTCATACGAGCTCCTGGCGGCTCATTCATCTGACCATAGACTAGAGCCACTTTGGATTCCGCAATATTTTCTTCATTAATCACTCCGGATTCTTTCATTTCCATGTAAAGATCATTTCCTTCACGAGTACGTTCGCCTACTCCACCAAATACGGATACGCCTCCATGAGCTTTAGCAATGTTATTGATCAATTCCATGATGAGTACTGTTTTACCCACTCCAGCTCCTCCAAAGAGTCCGATTTTTCCTCCCCGACGATAAGGAGCTAAAAGATCCACCACTTTAATCCCTGTTTCAAAGATTGATAATTTCGTATCTAACTGTATAAAAGCGGGAGCGGATCTATGAATAGGAGATGTTGTGCGAGTATCTACAGGACCCAAATTATCAACGGGCTCTCCAAGAACGTTGAAAATTCGTCCGAGAGTAGCCCCACCGACTGGAACACTTAGAGGAGCTCCTGTGTCAATCACTTTCATTCCTCTTGTCAGACCATCCGTAGCACTCATAGCTACGGCTCGAACTCGATTATTTCCTAATAATTGCTGTACCTCACAAGTCACATTCATTTGCTGACCGAGAGTATCTAGACCCTTAACTACCAAAGCGTTATAAATATTAGGCATCTTCCCCGGAGGAAAAGCAACATCCAGTACTGGGCCAATAATTTGAGTGATCCGCCCTAGGTTCTTTTCTTCAAATGTGGAAACCGCAGGACCAGAAGTAGTAGGATTGATTTTCATAATTATGATAAAGTGAAATATGTCGAAATTTCTTGGGAATATTTCGGAATCGAAAATGTCCTGTAACAAGTTGATCTATTAATTAAATAAGGAAGGAATGGAATCCATAAGGAAATTAACACTCGATTTAGTTAGTATTGCTCAATTGAATCCAATTCAATTGTTTACTCATTCAATGAGTCCATTTTCAAGTTCAACCAACCTTTTTTTCAAAATATCAATTCCAAAGTCGGAACAAAAGATGAATAAGAATAATGAAGGAAGAAGTATGTTTCATTTATCTATCATTATAGATAATTTCATCCATATTAGGATTATGGAATTCGAACTTAAACTCGATTTAAAATTCATTCATTATTTCGATCTCATTGGCCGTTGCTATTTATTTTTGTTGCATATGGATTTTCGTCCAGTCTAGTTTTATACCTTTTCATGGACGAATTATGCTTATTTTCACATTTCGGATTTACATATGCAACATATATTACTGTCAAGAGGGAATTTTGCTTAGTATATTAGATATTGAAATTCAAAGATTTTAATAAATTCGAAACTCGCAAAACAAGTATTGGGTTGCGCCATACATATCAAAGAGTATACAATAATGATGTATTTGGTGAATCAAATACATGGTCTTATTAATTAAATTAGTTAATACTAATAATATTAGTAGTTGAAAAGTTTTTTGAAAGATTCCTTTTTTTTTTCAAAGGTTTCATTCATGCCTATTCTATGTCTCTATGTCGAGTAGACCTTGTCATTGTGAGAATTCTTAATTGATGAGTTGTAGGGAGGGACTTATGTCACCACAAACAGAGACTAAAGCAGGTGTTGGATTCAAAGCTGGTGTTAAAGATTACAAATTGACTTATTATACTCCTGAATATGAAACCAAAGATACTGATATCTTGGCAGCATTCCGAGTAACTCCGCAACCTGGAGTTCCACCTGAAGAAGCAGGGGCTGCAGTAGCTGCCGAATCTTCTACTGGTACATGGACAACCGTGTGGACTGATGGACTTACGAGCCTTGATCGTTACAAAGGACGATGCTACCACATCGAGCCTGTTGCTGGGGAAGAAGATCAATATATTGCTTATGTAGCTTATCCTTTGGACCTTTTTGAAGAAGGTTCGGTTACCAACATGTTTACTTCCATTGTGGGTAATGTATTTGGATTCAAAGCTCTACGAGCTCTACGCTTGGAGGATTTGCGAATTCCTCCTGCTTATTCCAAAACTTTCCAAGGTCCACCTCATGGAATTCAAGTTGAGAGAGATAAATTGAACAAATATGGTCGTCCTCTATTGGGATGTACTATTAAACCAAAATTGGGATTATCCGCGAAAAACTACGGTAGAGCTGTTTATGAATGTCTACGTGGTGGACTTGATTTTACCAAAGATGATGAAAACGTGAACTCACAGCCATTTATGCGTTGGAGAGATCGTTTCCTATTTTGTGCCGAAGCAATTTATAAAGCGCAAGCCGAAACAGGTGAAATCAAAGGACATTACTTGAATGCTACTGCGGCTACGTGTGAAGAAATGATCAAAAGGGCCGTATTTGCCAGAGAATTGGGAGTTCCTATCGTAATGCATGACTACTTAACAGGGGGATTCACTGCAAATACTAGCTTGGCTCATTATTGCCGAGACAACGGCTTACTTCTTCACATTCACCGTGCAATGCATGCAGTTATTGATAGACAGAAGAATCATGGTATGCATTTTCGTGTACTAGCTAAAGCCTTACGTATGTCTGGTGGAGATCACATTCACGCTGGTACAGTAGTAGGTAAACTGGAAGGTGAACGTGAGATGACTTTAGGTTTTGTTGATTTACTACGCGATGATTATATTGAAAAAGACCGAAGCCGCGGTATTTTCTTCACTCAAGATTGGGTCTCTATGCCAGGTGTTATACCGGTAGCTTCAGGAGGTATTCATGTTTGGCATATGCCTGCCTTGACCGAGATCTTTGGGGATGATTCCGTACTACAGTTCGGCGGAGGAACTTTGGGACACCCTTGGGGAAATGCACCTGGGGCAGTAGCTAATAGGGTAGCTTTAGAAGCGTGTGTACAAGCTCGTAATGAAGGGCGTGATCTAGCTAGTGAAGGTAATGAAATTATCCGTCAAGCTTGCAAATGGAGCCCTGAACTTGCCGCTGCTTGTGAAGTGTGGAAAGAAATCAAATTCGAATTCAAACCGGTGGATACGCTGGATAATTAAGTGTGCATAATTCAGTAATTCCTCTTTGTTCTCCAGTAATTCCTCTTTGTTTTCCAGTAATTCCTGTTTGTTCTCCTAAGTGTAACTAAATAAATTCGGCTCAATCCTTTTTTTGAGTAAAGGATTGAGCTGAAGCAAATCCAAATAAGGAATGACCGAATATTCATCTTTGGATTTGCATATATCCTTTTCTTGATATTGACTTGATATATATATATCAATATATAAATAAATACGTACAGAATATATCAATAAATACGTACAGAATGTACAGATAAACTAACTCATACAACATAAGAGTTCAGACTAAAGAACTCAATACTTCTATTGTTTATTGTTAGATCCATAATTCATCCTATAGGTCTTTGCGATTGATGGATTCTTTTTATAGTCTCAGACGATAGATCAAGTCAAGGCAAGAGTGCCGCCAACCCATCTGTATATTGTCTTTTTCGTTCCGTGTTGCAATCAATAAATAAAAAGTTTTTATTTTATTCGATTAGCAGAAGAAAGAAATGCTTTTTCTTTTGAAATTTACGATACGAGAAAAATCCTTTCTTATTCTTATATATTTATAAGAAATATATTGAGGAAAAAATTCCATCAACCAAACAAAATATATATATATATATATGAAAATGAAAATGGAAACGTTGAAGCGGTATCCTGTATTCCCATAAAAAGAATCATTTATTTCAATATAGATTCCTTATTAGTTAAGGATCCTAATAATTATAATTAGATCCCCATCTTTAATTAGGATAGCAAATCAAATAGTAAAATTTTTAGTCATCCAATGATTATTCATTTAGTGTATTTTCAAATAAAGGACAGCGACAATTTATGGAAAAATGGTGGTTCAATTCGATGTCCTCTAACAAGGGGTTAGACCACAGATGGGAACTAAATAAATTTAAATTAATGTATAGTCTTGATCCCATTGAACATAATCCCATTGAACATACTAGTGAGAGTAAGGACCCCATTATAAATGATACGAATAAAAACATTTCTAGTTCGCGTGATAGTGGGAGTTGCAATTCCAGTAATGTTGAGCGTTTATTTGATATTAGGGGTATTTGGACTTTGATCTCCGATGACACTTTTTTAGTTAGAGATAGTAATGGCGATAATTATTCCATATATTTGGATATTGAAAATTGGGTTTTGGAGATTGACAATGATACCTCTTTTTCGAATGAACTAGAGAGTTCTTTTTCTAATTATCTGAATTCGAATTGTCTAAATAGTAGATCTAAAAGCAAGAATCGCTACTATTCTATGTATGATACTAGTTGGAATAATCACATTAATAGTTGCATTGATAGTTATTTGGATTTTGAAATTAGTATTGATAGTTCCATTTCAGGAGGTACTGAGAATTACAATGACAATTATATCTATAATTTTATTTGTAGAATTTCTAGTATGAGAACTGGTGGTAATGGCAATGATTTTCCTATAAGAGGAAGATCTAATGATCAAGATACTAATGATCTTGATATTAATGATCTTGATACTAATGATCAAGATACTAATGATCTTGATATTAATGATCTTGATATTAATGATGAAGATATTGATGATCTTGATATTAATGATGAAGATATTAATGATCTTCATATTAATGATCTTGATATTAATGATCTTGATATTAATGATCTTGATATTAATGATAAAGATATTAATGATAAAGATATTAATGATCTTGATATTAATGATCATGATATTAATGATCATGATACTAATGATGAAGATATTAATGATCAAGATACTAATGATCTTGATACTAATGATGAAGATATTAATGATCAAGATACTAGTCATCTTTCTATAAGTAAAAAATACGGACATTTATGGGTTCAATGCGAAAATTGTTATGGATTAAATTATAAAAAGTTTTTTCGGTCAAAAATGAATATTTGTGAAGAGTGTGGATATCATTTGAAAATGAGTAGTTCAGATAGAATCGAACTTTTGATTGATCCGGGCACTTGGAATCCCATGAATGAAGATATGGTCTCTACGGACCCTATTGAATTTCATTCAGAGGACGAACCCTATAAGGATCGTATCAATTCTTATCAAAGAAAGACGGGTCTAACGGAAGCTGTTCAAACAGGCATAGGTCAATTAAATGGTATTCCCCTAACAATTGGGGTTATGGACTTTCAGTTCATGGGGGGTAGTATGGGATCCGTAGTAGGCGAGAAAATAACCCGTTTGATCGAATATGCTACTAATCGATCTCTACCCCTTATTATTGTGTGTGCCTCCGGTGGAGCGCGTATGCAAGAAGGAAGTTTGAGTTTGATGCAAATGGCTAAAATATCTTCTGCTTCATATAATTATCAATTAAATAAAAAGTTATTTTATGTATCAATCCTTACCTCTCCTACAACAGGTGGGGTTACAGCCAGTTTTGGTATGTTGGGAGATGTCATTATTGCTGAACCTAACGCCTACATTGCATTTGCGGGTAAAAGAGTAATTGAACAAACGTTGAATAAGACAGTACCCGACGGTTCACAAGAAGCAGAGTATTTATTCGATAAGGGTTTATTCGATTCAATCGTACCACGTAATCCTTTAAAGGGTGTTCTGAGTGAGTTATTCCAGCTTCATGGTTTTTTTCCAAATTCAAGAAATGAAAAGGAATGATGCTTTCTTTGGTGACATGAGTTCGGCTTGTAGTAAAAGCTAGAAGTTTCGGATAATTCCTTTTTCTTTTTTTCCCGGATCCCCTACCTCCATTCATGATTAGTAATTAGGAATTTTTTCTGAATGATATAAACAGAATTCATTTTTATAGGAATTAGAGAAAAGAAAATCTCAATGTAATGTTAATGAATTAAGAATTTCTTTTAATTAATTAAAAATCCAATATTCATTTTATTTCATATTATTATTTTCTTATTTATATATATAATTTGATCCATATTTTCTATCGATATTTTTCCATCTATATTTTAGATATCTTATTTATATTTCATTTTTGGAATATGATTTATTAATAATCATATGGAAAATGCCTTCTAAAAAAAAATATTCCATATAGTAATGGATCCAATCTATATAGTATAGACAAATAGAAAACAAATATGGAATAGAAGGAATTTCTATAAATCTACTTTTTCCCATTTTGGATTAGATTTATTATAGTTATAGTCGCGAATTCATAATCAAATTCTTAAAACAAGAACGAGAGAAGAAGAATGAAAAATTGATGAAAGTGGATTATCATACATATTCGTGCAAAAAGATAAGTGAGTAGACTTAATTCTACATTCCTTGCACTTATTAACTACTTAATATTATTTATAATAGATATACTTATCATAAGACATCTTTCCTTATAAGAGCTACAAATAGTAAATCGAGGCATCTACGCTATGACAGATCTTAACTTACCCTCTATTTTTGTGCCTTTAGTGGGCCTAGTATTTCCGGCAATTGCAATGGCTTCTTTATCTCTTCATGTTCAAAAAAATAGGATTGTCTAGATACTAGATATGAGAAGGAATCCATTCAATATGAAAAATAGAATGGAAATGTATCTAACCAATTATTCCTAATGGTTCACAACAAAGTAGTATTAGTTGATAAGAGTATGAAGAAAAGAAAAATGAAATTCATTTGGGTTATTCTCGGAATTCCAAATGGTTCACAACAAAGTAGTATTAGTTGATAAGAGTATGAAGAAAAGAAAAATGAAATTCATTTGGGTTATTCTCGGAATTCCAATCTAATACAACTGGATCTGGTATAGTATAATATGAACTGGCGATCAGAACATATCTGGATAGAACTTATAAGGGGATCTAGAAAAACAAGTAATTTTTGCTGGGCCTGTATCCTTTTTTTGGGTTCGCTAGGGTTTTTAGTGGTTGGAACTTCTAGTTATCTTGGTAGGAATCTGATATCTCTATTCCCCAATCAGCAAATCATTTTTTTTCCACAAGGAATTGTAATGTCTTTCTATGGGATTGCGGGTTTATTTATTAGCTCCTATTTGTGGTGCACAATTTCGTGGAATATAGGTAGTGGTTATGATCGATTCGATAAAAAAGAAGGAATAGTATGTATTTTTCGTTGGGGATTCCCTGGAAAAAACCGTCGCATCTTCCTTCGCTTCCTTATGAGAGATATCCAGTCAATCAGAATGGAGGTTAAAGACGGTCTTTATTCTCGTCGTGTTCTTTATATGGAAATCAGAGGACAGGGAGCCATTCCCTTAACTCGTACTGATGAAAATTTGACTCCACGAGAAATGGAACAAAAAGCTGGGGAATTGGCCTATTTCTTGCGTGTACCAATTGAAGTATTTTGAATGAATGTTTTCGCGGAGGAACTCGATACCATTCCTTTCTTTTTTCTCTTTAATGGTGGAACTGAAGTTTCTTTAGAATGCTTATTAGAATGTTCATTCAAGCAAGACATGGTAGATTCTATTTCCTCCTTCTGTTGGTAGGTACGTGCAGAAATAAAAGCGGGAGGGCATATATGGAAGAAAACAACTATAACTAGAATAATACTATAGGCAGTTCATTTTTGTACCGGAGATGCTTTTTTATATGCTATACCTATGGGGTCCAAGTCAATTCTTTCTTGTATACAAGTAACAAGCCTAATAAGTATGGATTCATCCCATATATCCAAATCCGAGCATTTCGGCATAGGGAATTCATCTTTTTGCGCCCAAGATTCCGAATTGATACCTTAGATACGGATAGATCATACCTAGTAAATTTGATCTCTTTTGTCAATCAATCGTTCTTTTTCTACTTTTGCTCCTTGAAAAAAAGGGATTGGATCTCTCATAAGCATCCAATTTCTTTCTCATTTTGATGTCTATTTCGGATTTCATTATCAATATTCTTTCGAAATATTCTTCTTTACTGACTGTGATGAGATGTGGTTAGACAGTGAAACATTTCGAAAGAATTGTTCTGGGGATTCTTTTGTCTTAAAATCCTAATAATATTTCTAATTTGAAGTGGTTTTTTCGAAGAGATGCAATTGGTTCGAATTTAATTGGTACACCTGGGAACAGTATTTGCTTATTATTATTTTTTTATCTGAAGCGGATCCCTATTCCATTTCTATATTTCTTCGAAATTCCAAGCAAAGACTAAATAATTACACAAAAATGGGGAATAGGTTCCATACCTTGTTATAGAACTTATGTTTTAAAGAAATATTAGATAGAGTCGACGAATGAAGCAAATTCATTAACAATTCACAGATGAAAAGTGAAAAAAAGAAAGCATTGACCTCTCTTCCTTATCTTGCATCTATAGTATTTTTGCCCTGGTGGATTTCTCTATCATTTAATAAATGTCTGGAACCTTGGATCACTAATTGGTGGAATACCCGGCAATCCGAAACTTTCTTGAATGATATTCAAGAGAAGTATGTTCTCGAAAGATTCATAGAATTAGAAGAACTATTACTGTTGGACGAAATAATAAAGGAATATCCGGGGACACATATACAAATACAAAAGCTTCCTATAGGAATTCACAAGGAAACAATGCAATTGGTCAAAACACACAATGAATACCATCTACATATTATCTTGCATTTCTCGACAAATATAATATGTTTCGCTATTCTAAGTGGTTATTTTATTCTCCGTAATAAGGAACTTGTCATTCTGAATTCTTGGGTTCAGGAATTCCTTTCTAACTTAAGTGACACAATCAAAGCCTTTTCCATTCTTTTAGTTACTGATTTATGGATTGGATTTCACTCGCCTCATGGTTGGGAACTTCTGATTGGTTCGGTCTACAACGATTTTGGATTGGCTCATAATGATCAAATTATATCTGGTCTTGTTTCCACTTTTCCAGTCATTCTAGATACAATTGTGAAATATGGGATCTTCCATTATTTAAATCGTCTATCTCCTTCCCTTGTAGTTATTTATCATTCAATGAATGAATAACTTATTTGATCTCCAGATATCAATCAGCGCAAAATGTTTCTTTGTGCATACAGCATACAATTACATAAATAAATAAAACATTTCAATCTTACTTACTCTTTCTACTTCTACCTTATTCTACCATATTTCAAAGTATTCCATTCCAATGGCAGACTCGCGGATAGGGAACTCCACTAGCTACCTACCTAATTTATTGTAGAAATTACGGGATCAATGATTGGACCATGCAAAATAGAAATACTCTTTTGGGGATAAAGGAAGAGATGACTCGATCTATTTCTGTATCAATTATGATATATATAATAACTCAGACATCGATTTCAAATGCGTATCCCATTTTTGCGCAGCAGGCTTATGAAAATCCACGCGAAGCAACTGGACGAATTGTATGTGCCAATTGCCATTTAGCTAATAAACCTGTGGATATTGAAGTCCCACAAGCTGTACTTCCTGATACTGTATTTGAAGCAGTTGTTAGAATCCCTTATGATATGCAACTGAAACAAGTTCTTGCTAATGGTAAAAGGGGGGGGTTGAATGTGGGGGCTGTCCTTATTTTACCTGAAGGATTCGAATTAGCTCCTCCCGATCGTATTTCTCCCGAGATGAAAGAAAAGATAGGCAATCTCTCTTTTCAGAGTTATCGTCCCACTAAAAAAAATATTCTTGTGATAGGTCCCGCTCCCGGTAAAAAATATAGTGAAATTGTCTTTCCTATTCTTTCTCCAGACCCTGCTACGAGAAAAGACGTTCATTTCTTAAAATATCCCATATATGTAGGCGGGAACAGGGGAAGGGGACAGATTTATCCCGATGGGAGAAAAAGTAACAATACAGTCTATAACGCTTCATCGGCGGGTATAGTAACTAAAATAGTACGTAAAGAAAAGGGTGGATACGAAATAACCATAGCGGATCCATCGGATGGGCGTGAAGTGGTTGATATTATACCTCCAGGACCAGAACTTCTTGTTTCAGAGGGAGAATCCATCAAAGTTGATCAACCGTTAACAAGTAATCCCAATGTGGGGGGCTTTGGTCAAGGGGATGCTGAAATAGTGCTTCAAGATCCATTACGTGTCCAAGGTCTTTTGTTCTTCTTCGCATCCGTTATTTTGGCACAAATCTTTTTGGTTCTTAAAAAGAAACAGTTTGAAAAGGTTCAATTGTACGAAATGAATTTCTAGATCGAGGAATGCCATCAAGTTGGTAAAAAGGAAAGGGTTGCATCGAATTTTTCATTTTTGTTGATCCATATAAACAAGATATATAGGATCAACAAAAATGAAAAATTCTCTAAAGTCTTTTGTTTGCTTTGTTTATACTGTTTTTTGCGTGATGTCTAGAATGTATCCTATTGCTCGTAATTGATAATAGGTATGGGGGCAAATAAACTACAACGCAAAGGATAAATGAAAGGAACAAAATGAGGATTCCCAATCTTTTATTCGACACAAGAAAGGGGGTTTTCGCCCTTTTTCTTGCGTCGAAATGAAATCCAAATAATTCTTTTTGTTATTTCAATTCCTATTTGATTTTTCCGGTCTATCCGAACTTATTTGTTTCGATTCATAACATAAGAAGTGATATATATAGATATAGCGAA